ATGAACCCCCTTAGGAATAATTCATAAAACGGGTTAGATGGAAAAATGTCTCTTCACTTTATGGCCCTACTAAGGATAGTGGCAGACATATTACTACATAGACTTTCCATTTCAGACATCCGCCAATCCTTATTCTAGTGGAAAATAGCTAGAATAAATTGACTCATATATCATATATCATTTTCTGTATATATAAGAACTCTTTCATTTCTATATAGTCGATTTCTGTTCAGCCGAAACCCTATGTTATACCAGACTCAAATAAATAGATATTTTTTTATCTAAGTTCAAAAAAAAAAAATGAGATTGAGTCCTATTAGATCTAAACAATCTTGTTTTTTTGAACATAAAGAAATAAAGAAGCCATTGCCATGGCCGGAAATACTAGTCCTACTAAAGGCACAAAAATAGAGGGAAAGTTGAAAGTTATCATAGAATGAATACCTCGATTAAATTTACTATTTGTACCTGTTATTATTATATAGTTTCTATTGTTAGAAAGATATCTTGTAATAATTTTTCATTTTTAATTATAGAATGAAAATTCTTAGTAATTCGATTCGAATTACTATTATTGTAATTATGAAACTTTCATTTTAATTAATTATAGAATACCTACGTAAGAAGGAACTTCGCCTAATTTCACAAAAGCAAAAATGCATTCTTTTATAGAGGCTCGCTGATTCGTAATCATGAATCAAAGTAAACAAAAAAAATAAAAATTCAAAAATTAGATGCAACTTGCGATTCTTTCTAGAATTCAATTTTATAGATTTGAGGTCACCAAAGAAAACTCCATTCTTCTTATTTTTACTTTAATTCTGATAAACTAACTACGTGTAAAACTAATTAAACTGAATAGTCTTTGAATTTTTATTCAAAGGAAAGAAAGCGTGAAGTTGAAATAACTCACTCAGAACGCTTTTTAAAAGATTACGTGGTACAATTAGATCGAATAAGCCCTTCTGGAATAAATATTCGGCCGCTTGTGACCCTTCGGGTACTGTTTTATTCAATGTTTGTTCAATTACTCTTTTACCCGCAAATGCAATGTAGGCGTTGGGTTCGGCAATAATGATATCCCCCAACATACCAAAACTCGCTGTCACCCCACCCGTAGTCGGAGATGTAAGAATTGGTACATAAAATAGTTTTTTATTTGATTGATAATCGTATAAAGCAGAAGAGATTTTAGCCATTTGCATCAAGCTCAAACTTCCTTCTTGCATACGTGCACCCCCAGAAGCACACACTATAATAAGAGGTATAAATTTTTTGGTAGCATACTCGATCAAACGGGTAATTTTCTCCCCGACTACAGATCCCATACTACCCCCCATAAACTGAAAATCCATAACCCCAATTGCGACGGGAATACCATCTAGTTGGCCTATACCTGTTTGAACAGCCTCAGTTAACCCTGTTTTTCTTTGATAAGAATCAATACGATCTTTATAAGGCTCCTCCTCCGAATGAAATTCAATGGGATCCAGAGAGACCATGTCTTCATCCATAGGATCCCAAGTGCCTGGATCAATCAAAAGTTCTATTCTATCTGAACTACTCATTTTCAAATAATATCCACATTGTTCACAAATATTCATTTTTGACTTCAAAATTTTTTTATAATTTAATCCATAACACTTTTCGCATTGAACCCACAAATGCCTGTATTTTTGCGTTACATCAAGATTATTATAACTTTCTCTTATAGTTAAATCACCCGCGTTCTTTATACTGGAACTCTCGCTTTCACTACTATTTCTATTTTCACCATAAATGGAACGATAAATATAACTGTCACTATAATTGTCACTACTACTTACAATGTAAGCATCAATGCGTAGTTGAGAATCAAGATAACTGTCAATACAACTATTAATATGATTATTCCAACTATATTGAGTATCATATATGTAACGATCGTAGTAAGGGTCGTCACTATTCGATCCATTATTGAGATAATCAGAATTCGGATAACTAGACAAAGGTTTTTCGAGTTCACTCAGAAAAGAATGGTCCTTGTTAATCTCAAAAAGCTTATTTTCAATATCAAAATATATGGAATAGCTGTCCCCATTCTTATCCCTAACTATAAAAGTGTCATCAGAGATGAAATTCCCAATGTCCTTGACACCAAAGAAATGATCCACATTACTGTAAGTAGAACTGTCACTATAACTCCGACTATGATGATGTCTATCATTGCGATTCGGATCTTCACTTTCACTGATATGTTCATCAATAGGACTACGATTACTTAATCCACACCTGTGTTCTAATTCTAACTCCTTGTTAGACAACATCGAATTGAACTGCCATTTTTCCATAGAGTTTTTTGCCCCCTATTTTATTTACATGAAAATACAATAAATGAATAGTCATTCGATGAAAAAGAATTTTTGTTAATATCCTATTTCTTATCAGAATAAACTTTGTTAATATCCTATTTCTTATCAGAATAAACATAGAACTAGAATCACTAGGATTATTAACTAAT